AGTGCACTGTTCAAGGCAGCATAACACCATTCTTTTGGAAAGACAAAAACAAAAAGGGAATTTTTTCGGGGGGGAAATGAGAGATATTTTCTTACACCACAGACAATTATTTGACTCTTGCATTTCAACGACTTTCCATGATACATCAGAGCAATTGCTTAGAGGGTTTAATGAGTCCTAAGAGCGGATTCTTTTAACTATTTGTGATCGTTTTATTTCTTAATGGTAAGAAAAAAAGGATAATAATGAATAGAAAGTAATGAATGGCCTGGATCGTGTATCAATGGTCAATCTCTGGTAGAAGCGAAGGTTCCCTCGGAACAATTCTTTTTTTTATTTATTTCAGGGCGCCTCGTCTCTTAAAAAAAAAGAGGAAGTGGGGGAGAAGAAGTGGGGGAGAAATGGCAAGAAGATATTGGAACATCCATTTGGAAGAGATGATGGAAGCAGGAATTCATTTTGGTCATGGTACTCGGAAATGGAATCCTAGAATGGCACCTTATATATCTGCAAAACACAAAGGTATTCATATTACAAATCTTACTCGAACTGCTCGTTTTTTATCAGAAGCTTGTGATTTAGTTTTTGATGCAGCAAGTAGGGGAAAACTATTCTTAATTGTTGGTACTAAAAATAAAGCAGCCGATTCAGTCGCGCGAGCTGCAATAAAGGCTCGGTGTCATTATGTTAATAAAAAATGGCTCGGTGGTATGTTAACGAATTGGTCCACTACAGAAACGAGACTTCACAAGTTCAGGGATTTGATAACGGAACAAAAAAAGGGGAGACTTGACAGTCTTCCCAAAAGGGATGCCGCTATTTTGAAAAGACAATTATCACGCCTGCAAACGTATCTGGGCGGGATTAAATATATGACGAGGGTACCCGATATTGTAATCATCATTGATCAGCACGAGGAATATAGGGCTCTTCGAGAATGTATCACTTTGGGAATTCCAACAATTTGTTTAATCGATACAAATTGTGACCCCGATCTCGCAGATATTTCGATTCCAGCAAACGATGACGCTATAGCTTCAATCCGATTAATTCTTAACAAATTAGTATTCGCAATTTGTGAGGGTCGCTCTAGCTATATACGAAATCGTTGATTAATAATAAGATAAATAAATGATTTTGGTAACTCCATGGATTTATGGCTTGGGTACTATTCCTGAATCGCACAAAAGAAAAAAAAAACTGGTGGATATTATGTAATTAGCAGCTATTCAAAATATACAATTCAAGTAGACAAGTCGAAAAGAAGATGGTTGAATCAAAATAATTCCTTTTTAATTTCTATTTCGGTCAGAGGGCAATATGAATGTTCTATCATGTTCCATCAACACACTAAGGGGGTTATACGATATATCCGGTGTGGAAGTAGGCCAACATTTCTATTGGCAAATAGGCCAGTTCCAAGTCCATGCCCAAGTACTTATTACTTCTTGGGTTGTAATTGCTATCTTATTAGGTTCAGCCTTTATAGCCGTTCGGAATCCACAAACTGTTCCGACTGCCAGTCAAAATTTCTTCGAATATGTCCTTGAATTCATTCGAGACGTGAGCAAAACTCAGATTGGAGAAGAATATGGACCATGGGTTCCCTTTATTGGAACTTTGTTTCTTTTTATTTTTGTTTCGAATTGGTCAGGTGCTCTTTTACCTTGGAAAATCATCGAGTTACCTCATGGGGAGTTAGCCGCACCCACGAATGATATAAATACTACCGTTGCTTTAGCTTTGCTCACGTCAGTAGCATACTTCTATGCGGGTCTTTCCAAAAAGGGATTAGGTTATTTCAGTAAATACATTCAACCGACTCCAATTCTTTTACCTATTAACATTTTAGAAGATTTCACAAAACCCTTATCACTTAGTTTTCGACTTTTCGGGAATATATTAGCCGATGAATTAGTAGTTGTTGTTCTTGTTTCTTTAGTCCCTTTAGTGGTTCCTATACCTGTCATGTTCCTTGGATTATTTACAAGCGGTATTCAAGCTCTTATTTTTGCAACTTTAGCTGCGGCTTATATAGGCGAATCTATGGAGGGACATCATTGACTCGTTTTCTAAATTGTCTTTTTTTGTAGCTTAGAACAAGGCAATGTATGCGTAACTCAAGATAATCGACTTAGGAAACATACATATACAAACATAAATCGACAAATACAGAATATACGACCAAGAGTCGTATAAACAAAAATTCCTCTTTGGCCTTATTATATCATACCCCCCCGCCAACTAATATTCTCTTTAATATTGTTTTGTTCATTTTTGTTCATTCAATTCCAATAGCAAATAACAAGAGTGATAATTTGAATAAAAATTCTTATAGTATAACAAACAGGCGGGTGATTAAAAAAAAGAAAAGAAAGATGCTTTCGAAAACGATTCCCTTTTTAGTTGATTTTAGTCAATTCTTCAATTCAACGATTGAACAAAAGAAAATATAATAAATAAGAAATTGCATGGCCGTACCTCAATCAAATACTCATATTTAGTTCTATGCAATGATTCGGCCCAATGAATTCGTCTATTTCGATTGTAGCCATGTTGGATAATGATAAATAAAAGGAATAGAAAAAAAAATTCTAAAAATAAAGAGTCATAAAAAACGGGGTGATTTGGCGAGGGGGACATTTTTAGGTATATGGAATCAAATGCCAACTCTTGTGGATTTTTTGAAAGGGGGTTCTAGAATACGATTGACTTTAAGAGACGAATAATACTTTGAATCTAAGATATGAATAGTTGGTTTACATTATGGAAGAAAGACATGTATATGGGATATTAGATATTGCTAGTTATATATGAACTAAAGATATATCTAATCCACCCTACTCTTGTTACTATTGTGAATTGCGATAAGGATTCCAATAGAAATTGTTCGATTTCGTCTTTGCTTTGACTGGGAATTGAATCAATAAAAATAAAGAGATGAAATAAAGAAAACGAACGAAGAATTCGAAAAACGGTCCCGAAAAAAGAAATGAAAGAATATAAAGTAAAAGTCGTATGGATTCACAAAAATCCTGTGTTGTACCCGTGGATCGGAACTAAAAAAGAGATATCGAAATAGTTTTGATGGTTCAATAATAATATTATTATTACTCAATTCGGAGTTCTTAGTTACTTCGGCTGGGTGAATCCTAGTGACGGAATAATTAAGTCATAATTCATTGGACGATTGTATCATTAACGATTTCTTTAGTTTTTCTTTATTTTAGTGCGAGGAACTTATCATGAATCCACTGATTTCTGCCGCTTCCGTTATTGCCGCTGGGTTGGCTGTTGGGCTTGCTTCTATTGGACCTGGAGTTGGTCAAGGTACTGCTGCGGGCCAAGCAGTAGAGGGGATTGCGAGACAACCCGAGGCGGAGGGAAAAATACGAGGTACTTTATTGCTTAGTCTGGCTTTTATGGAAGCTTTAACAATTTATGGACTGGTTGTAGCATTAGCGCTTTTATTTGCTAATCCTTTTGTTTAATCCTATAAATAGGAAAGGAAATTGACTTATTTTTTTTTTTTTCTCTTATTTAGTCTATCTGTATTTCGGGCTTTTTTCGAATTCTATCAAGATTTAACTCCTACAATTTCAAATTGCAAGGAATGATTTGAGGATGAGGAATTAAAATAAGCATACCAATTCGCTTTTTTCTTTCCCTTTCTTAGTCTAAAGGAAACCCCCTTTTTAAGGGATGTTGCAACAAACGAGGGGTTTTGCAATTGACAGAAGTCCCGGTCCCTAATACTAAAAAGTAGCCTTCTTAGTGGGAATCCCCAATTCAATTGCCAATTCAAAGAAAGGATTTCGAAATCGAATTTTTGACTCTGTGTCGAAATAGGCAAATTACTAAAAAAAAAAAAAAATTAAATAAATATATAAATATAACGAAGTTCTTTTTTTTTTTTTTAGTCTATCTAAAGGAGGAGATCATATGAAAAATGTAACCGATTCTTTCGTTTCTTTGGTTCACTGGCCATTCGCCGGGAGTTTCGGATTTAATACCGATATTTTAGCAACAAATCCAATAAATCTAAGTATAGTGATTGGTGTATTGATCTTTTTTGGAAAGGGAGTGTGTGCGAGTTGTTTATTTCAAGAATAGGCTGGACCCAACCAGCTGCACCTTTTTTTCGTTATAACTAAGGACCAAAGCGAAAAGGGTGCATGATTCCGCGAATTACTTCTGAATCAATTGCTAATCATATTTAAGAACCATAGCATTTCGTTATTTGTTGGTAAATCTATTTTGATTCTCTATGAAACAAACCAATAATGGGGGACCATTAACATGGTTAAAGCTAAAGTTTGAAGTCCAGACAAAGCACGGTACTCTTTCTACTACTATGTTTTGCTATAGAATGGAAATTTTTTCAAAATGAATAATTAATAAGAAAATTTGGAATTTTTTTTTTCGATATAAAACACTCATGTTGATAAAAAGATTTGAGCCTTTAAGTGGTATTGGAAATTTGATTGGAAAATATTGGAAAAATTGGTATTTCAAACAACCCCTTTTGTGCTGAATTGATGACCTATGTATAAAGTAAGAAGAATTCTTTGGATTTGAAGAAAAAAAGAAAAAGAAACAACTTTGCTGACAATTATCTATTTTGATTTGGTCAGAAGAGTCCTCCAAAATCCGGTCTTGGATTAGAGATCAGTCGCAAGATTCTTTTTTGAATATGAATAGAGAAGAGAGAGAGGATAGGCTCATTACATTAAAAAAGATATGGATATGGGAATGCCCCCCATACACCATACATAAGTGGTTGACGTAATTGAGTGTGAGAGCCAAATGAATCGAAAAATTCATGTTTGGTTCGGGAAGGGATTATGGAAGTTTTTAGATGAATGGAAAGATAATCTACTTTCATTAAGTGATTTATTAGATAATCGTAAACTGAGGATCTTGAATAGTATTCGAAATTCAGAAGAACTGCAGGGCGGGGTCGTTCAACGGCTGGAAAAAGCCCGGGCCCGGTTACGGAA